ATTTCAGATTTAATTAATCCCACAAGAGTATTTACTTAAAATTACAGCTTGTTAAATCAGAAGTAAATTATTTATAATGATTTTTCATGTAATGATTACTTTATTATTTCAGATTTAATTAATCCCACAAGAGTATTTACTTAAAATTACAGCTTGTTTAATCAGAAGTAAATTATTTATAATGATTTTTCATGTAATGATTACTTTATTATTTCAGATTTAATTAATCCCACAAGAGTATTTACTTAAAATTACAGCTTGTTTAATCAGAAGTATTATTTCAGATTTAATTAATCCCACAAGAATATTTTATTTCCCGTTTTTTGTGACTTAAAGTTAGAATCACTAAATTTTAATTAGTTTACTATTATTTCAAAGTTTATATTGGAGTATTTACTTAAAATTACAGCTTGTTTAATCAGAAGTAAGTTATTTATAATGATTTTTCATGCAATGATTACTCTATTATTTCAGATTTAATTAATCCCACAAGAGTATTTTACTTCCCGTTTTTTGTGACTTAAAGTTAGAATCACTAAATTTTAATTAGTTTACTATTATTTCAAAGTTTATATTGGAGTATTTACTAAAAATTACAGCTTGTTTAATCAGAAGTAAGTTATTTATAATGATTTTTCATGCAATGATTACTCTATTATTTCAGATTTAATTAATCCCACAAGAGTATTTTACTTCCCGTTTTTTGTGACTTAAAGTTAGAATCACTAAATTTTAATTAGTTTACTATTATTTCAAAGTTTATATTGGAGTATTTACTTAAAATTACAGCTTGTTTAATCATAAGTAAGTTATTTATAATGATTTTTCATGTAATGATTACTTTATTATTTCAGATTTAATTAATCCCACAAGAGTATTTACTTAAAATTACAGCTTGTTTAATCAGAAGTAAGTTATTTATAATGATTTTTCATGTAATGATTACTTTATTATTTCAGATTTAATTAATCCCACAAGAGTATTTTACTTCCCGTTTTTTGTGACTTAAAGTTAGAATCACTAAATTTTAATTTAGTTTACTATTATTTCAAATTTTATATTGGAATATTTACTTAAAATTACAGCTTGTTTAATCAGAAGTAAATTATTTATAATGATTTTTCATGTAATGATTACTCTATTATTTCAGATTTAATTAATCCCACAAGAGTATTTACTTAAAATTACAGCTTGTTTAATCAGAAGTAAATTATTTATAATGATTTTTCATGTAATGATTACTTTATTATTTCAGATTTAATTAATCCCACAAGAGTATTTACTTAAAATTACAGCTTGTTTAATCAGAAGTAAATTATTTATAATGATTTTTCATGTAATGATTACCCTATTATTTCAGATTTAATTAATCCCACAAGAGTATTTACTTAAAATTACAGCTTGTTTAATCAGAATTAAATTATTTATAATGATTTTTCATGTAATGATTACTCTATTATTTCAGATTTAATTAATTTCATTATGGGTTTTATTATACTAATTTTCTATTAATGGGGGCATATTAATAGTTATGTTTAATTTATAATTTTGTTTTTTATTGTTACTTTTTTTTTCATGATATTTATTTTTGTAGTAATATTTTTAATTTAAAATTTTTTAGAATCCTTTATTTTTAATTTTTTTTTTATTGTAAATTTTATTTGTGATATAGTAGTTATTTTCTGTTGTTTTTTTTGACTTTTTGATTTAAATTGGTCTAAAATATTATTTATTTTAATTATACTGATTTATTTTCATGTGTACATAAATTTATGTAATTTATTTTATTTGTTTAATAAATTCTTATTTTAATATATATATAATTATTTATTTAATATAAAATAAATATTTAATTATAATTATATTATAAAATATATAAAATAATATAATAAGAACATATTAGTATATAAGGTAATCCTATATATATATTAAATTCTTATAAAGTATTTATATATAAATATTTAGATTAATATAAAATAAATATTTTATTATAATTATATATTAATGAATACAAAGCTGTATATTTATTTAATAATTAGGTATTTATTTAATATATATATCTATACGATGAATAGCATTATTTTTGTAGATTTAGAGAATATTTAATATTAAATACATATTAGTAAGTATGAAATAATATATATAATTAAATTCTTATATTACATTATATATACAATTATATATTTAATATAAAATAAATAATTAATTATAACTATATTAATAAATATATAAAATAATATAATAAGAACATATTAATATATAAGGTAATCCTATATATATATTAAATTCTTATATAATATGTCAATATGGTATAATTATATAATAAATATATTATTATATATTCGTGTCAATATATATTTATAATACAATATTTAATTAATATTTAAATAACTTTAATAATATCGTTTATATTAAGTATATAATTAATAATTTAACTATTTTCTTATTATTAAAATTTAATTTTTCTATTATAATAATTAACTTATTAGAATAACTCTTTCTTCAAGTGTGAAGAAAGAAAGAGTTATTCTATAAACTACTACTAGTCTCTATTATTTATGTTTTATAATTTAATATTTTATTGCATTCCTCTAATTATTGAATTGTAATTTAAGATATTAATATTTTATTAATATTTTTATTTATTTAAAATTTTAATTTTTATTATAAATTAAATATTATTGGTTTCTGTTTTTTTTTACTTGGGATATAGTTCTTATTTTTTTTTTTTGCTTTTTCTTTTTTTTTTAATTGATTATGATCAATAAATGGGGGCATTTATTTATCGTGTTTCAATTTTGGACTACTTAAACTTGTTTTTGTTTTTAATTGATTAAAGTAAATTAATGGGGGCATTAATTGATCTTATTTCAATTTTGAATAAATTTTGTTTTTTATATTTTTGGTTTTATAGTAGTCCTACGTAATGTTTTAGGACGAAAATCGTGTTTTTTTTTTCTATTTTTGAGTTTACTTTTATTATTATTGGTTTTATTTTTTTTTTTGATTTATTATAAAATTATAATAAGTTGTTTCTTTTTTTTGTATATTTTTGGTTTAAAATATTTAATATGTTATTTATTATTCTTTTTTAGGAAAGTTTTATTCTTGCTTTATGTTAATTTTTTTTGTATGTTTTATAAGCATATTTATTTATTAGATATTTATTCATGTAGTATATATATTTGAATATGAAATTATTTTTGATTCAGTAATTCATTTAGGGAAGGTAAATGTCGTGCCAGCAACCGCGGTTATACGTTGATTCTCAAGATTAACTTTTTTGGTGGTAGTTATTATTTTTTGTATTTTTTTATTTTAATATTTGGTGGAATATTATTAATTTATTTTATGCTTGATATATATTTTCTGTTTAGGCTATTTTTTTAAACTAGGATTAGATACCCTATTATTTTAGATTAATGTTTTTGTCAGGGTAGTATTTTATTAATTGAAACTTAAAGAATTTGGCGGCATTTTATCTTTTTAGAGGAACCTGTTCCGTGAATGATATTACACGATTTGCACAGCTTGTTTTATATTGTTTGTATATTTCCGTTATCAGAATATTTATAGATAATATTTTCATTTTTTTTTATTAAAATTTATTTCAGGTCAAGGTGCAGCTTATGGATAAGTGGTTAATGGGTTACAATAATTTAATTTACATGGATGTTTTTTTTAAATATTAGATTGAAGGTGGATTTATTAGTAAGTTTTAATATTTATTAAATCTGAATTAGTACTAAATTGTGTACATATCGCCCGTCGCTCTCATTTATTTGAGATAAGTCGTAACAAAGTGGATTTACTGGAAAGTGAATCTGGATTATCGAGATTTAATTTAATGTTGTTTTCGTTTACGTTGAAAGTTTTTTTTGTGTGATTCAGAAGTTCTCGATTATTATATAATAATTTTTTTTGTTTGTTTTATAATATTTTTATTAAAGTAGTTTTTTTTGTGGTTTTTTTAGTAATTTATTTTGAAATACTTATTTTTAATTATAGTTTATTTTTAATGTAAATGATTTTTTATTATTATTTTGTAAGAATTTTTATTATTTTACCTTTTGTGTCAGGGTTGATTAAATAATTTTATTTTATTATTTTTTCTCGAATTAGGATGATTTATTTTAATATGATTTTTTATGTTTCATAATGATTTTGAATTTTAATATGGTAGTGATATTCTATTCGTATCTTAATATATCTAGTTTTCTAAGATTAAATTTAATTTTAAATTTATTTTAAATTAAATTAGTTTATATTTAATTTTTAATTTATTTGTATAGTTTAAGGGTTAAGCTTTGAATTTTATTATAATTTTTTTTTTTAGTTTTTTTTTCTTAGGCTTGAAATCAGCCAATGTTTTAATTACGTTTTAGTTTAACTAATTAATTAATTATTTTTTATTTTATTTAATTTTATTATTAGAATATGAATTTTAATGTTTTATGTTTATTAATAATGATTGAATTAGTATAATTTTTGTGTTTTATATTTATTATTTTTTTATATATTTTAAAGGAATTCGGCAAGTTTTTTATATTTCCGCCTGTTTATCAAAAACATCTCTTTTAGTTTTTATTAAAGGTCGTGCCTGCTCACTGATTTATTAAAGAGCCGCGGTATTTTGACCGTGCAAAGGTAGCATAATCATTAGTATATTAATTGTATACTGGAATGAAAGGTTTGACGAGAAATATACTGTCTCTATTATATATTTATAATTTTACTTTCTAGTTAAAAGGCTGGAATTATTTTTTTGGACGATAAGACCCTATAGAGTTTGATTTTAAGTATTTTTTGTTTTTGGGTTAAGTTTTTAATAATTAATTTTATTATTAGTTTTGTTGGGGTGATGTGAATGATAATTAAACTGTTCATTATTTTTATCATTGATTTATGTTTTTTATGATCTTGTATTATTGATATAAAGATAAAATTACCTTAGGGATAACAGCGCAATTGTCTTTGAGAGTTCTTATTGACAAGATGGATTGTGACCTCGATGTTGGATTAAGATTATTTTTTAGGTGGAGTTGCTTAATTTAATTGGTCTGTTCGACCATTAAAATCTTACATGATCTGAGTTCAGACCGGTGTAAGCCAGGTTGGTTTCTATCCAAAAATTTTATTATATTTTCTAGTACGAAAGGACCGTTAATTTTAATTATTTTATTTTATTTGACTATTATTACTATTTTGGCAGAATTATGCGTTAGATTTAGGATCTATTAATGTATTATATTACAAATAGTAATTTATATTATTGATTTTTTTTTATTTTTTTTGAATTTTATTTTAATTATTTTAATAGTTTTATTAAGTGTTGCCTTTTTAACTTTGATGGAGCGCAGGGTTTTGGGTTATATTCAGATTCGTAAGGGTCCTAATAAGGTAGGTTATTGAGGCATTTTGCAACCTTTTGGTGATGCTATTAAGTTATTTTCTAAGGAACAAGTTTTACCTCATATTTCTAATTATATATTATATTATTATTCTCCAGTTTTTAGATTATTTTTAGCTTTATTTATTTGGTTAGTATTCCCTAATATTACTTTTTTTTGTTCATTAGATTTGGGATTTTTATTTATTTTGTGTGTAATAAGATTGGGTGTTTACGGATTAATAATTGCTGGTTGGTCTTCAAATTCTAATTATTCTTTATTGGGTTCTTTACGCTCTGTTGCTCAAACTATTTCTTATGAAGTAAGTTTATCTATTATTATATTATCTGTATTTATTTTATCAGGTTGTTATAATATAGGTATTTTTGTTTATTATAATATTTGATTTGTAATTATTTGTTTTCCTTTATTTCTTTGCTTTTATTGTTCTTGTTTGGCTGAGACTAATCGTACACCTTTTGATTTTGCGGAAGGTGAATCTGAATTGGTTTCAGGGTTTAATGTTGAATATGGAGGTGTAAGTTTTGCATTAATTTTTTTAGCTGAATATGCTATAATTATTTTTATAAGATTTATAATTGTACTATTTTTTTTTGGTGGAGACTATAATTCTTTATTTTTTTTTCTTAAAATATCTTTTATTTCCTTTTCTTTTTTGTGAGTTCGAGGTACTTTACCTCGTTATCGTTATGATAAGTTAATATATCTGGCTTGAAGGGGGTTTTTGCCTGTTGCATTAAATTATTTATTTTTTTTCTTTGGGTTAAAGGTTTTATTTTTTATTTTTTAATAAAAAATAGAAAAGTTAATAGAAGATTTAAACTTCTAGATTTATGTTTTCAAAACATATGCTGTTATAGCTTATTAACTATATAATGGTTTGGTCCCATAATTTATTAATTCACGTGTTTATTATGAAAAACGTAAAATATATTATTGTTAAGATTTGTCCTGTGGTGATATAAGGTTCTTCTACTGGTTGTTTTCCTACTCATGTTAATAAAATTACTGTAACTACTATAATCCAAAATATAATTTGGTTAATAGGGTAAAATTGGTTACCTTGAAAATTTGCTTTATTATAAAATGGTATAATTAATGTAATTATAATTGATATTATTAATGCAATTACTCCGCCTAATTTATTAGGGATTGATCGTAAGATGGCATAGGCAAATAGGAAATATCATTCTGGTTGAATATGGGGTGGTGTAACTAACGGGTTGGATGGAATAAAATTGTCTGGATCTCCTATAATATATGGATATATTAGTGAAATTAATATTAATGTTATTAATAGTATTAATATTGTAATTGAATCCTTAGTTGAGAAGAATGGGTGAAATGGAATTTTTTCTGAGTTTCTATTTATACCTAATGGATTATTTGACCCTCTTTGATGAAGGAATAACAAATGGATTATGGTTAATGCGGCAATTATAAATGGTAAAATAAAGTGTAATGAAAAAAATCGTGATAATGTGGGGTTATCTACAGCAAACCCTCCTCAGATTCATTGAACAATTTGATTTCCTATATATGGAATTGCTGATAATAAGTTTGTAATGACAGTAGCACCTCAAAATGATATTTGTCCTCAAGGTAAAACGTATCCAATAAACGCTGTTGCTATAGTTATAAATAAAATAATTACTCCTACAGTTCATGTTTCTTTTAGTAAAAAGGAGTTGTAGTATAATCCTCGCCCTACATGTAAATATAGGCAGATAAAAAATATTGATGCTCCGTTTATATGTAATGTTCGAATTAATCATCCGTTATTTACATCTCGGCAGATGTGGATTACGCTTTTAAATGCTATTTCAATATCTGCTGTATAATGTATTGCTAAAAATAGTCCTGTAATAATTTGGATTATTAAACATATTCCTAATAGTGATCCAAAATTTCATCATATTGAGATATTTATTGGTGTTGGTAAATCTATTAATGAATTATTAATAATTTTAATTAGGGGATGATTTTTTCGTAAGGTTTTTTTCATTAGTTTATTTTTCGTAGAGGACCTTTTTTTATGTTAGAGATTTTATTTATTGCAATTAATGCAATAAATAAATAAATTATTATTATAATAGTTAATGTATATATAGGTATATTGAATATTTTATTTAATATAAGTTGTTCCGTTTTTAATATGTTTATTGTATTTATATTTATTGTTTCATTGTTGCTAATTTCTATATTTTTTATTATTATTGTAATTGTTCTAATAAGAATTGTTATTATAATAATAGTTCTTATGTTTCCTTTGTTTTGTTCATTTGGTGTAATTCTAGTGATATAAATAAAAAGTACCATTATTCCTCCGATAAAAATAATTAATAATATATATGTGAATCATGATGATTTTGTTTTGACTCTTATTATGTATACGGTGAATAAGGCTTGTATTAAGATGATAATAATTATTTGTATTGGTTGTTTTATATTTATAAATATTATTCTTAATATAGTTGATATAATAATAATTAATTTCATACAGAGGATAGTTTAAAAAATATTAAATTTGGGGTTTAAAGATAGGGTAATAACTCTTCTTCTGAAGTTTTAAGAATATTAAATTCAATTTTGATTTACAAGACCAATGTTTTATTTAAACTATTAAAACTGATTTCTTTAATATTATTATTTTTTTTTATGATTTTTTTAAGTGGTTTATATATTTTTTCTTCTTTTCGTAAGCATTTACTTTTAATGTTGTTGGGGTTAGAATGTATAGTTTTATCTATTTTTTATTATATATTTTTATATCTGAGATATTTTAATTATGAGGATTATTTTTTAATTATTTTTTTAATTTTTTCTGTTTGTGAAGGTGCACTAGGTCTTTCTGTATTAGTGAGACTAGTGCGTAGTTGTGGGAATGATCATGTATTTAGTTCTTCTTTATTTGTATGTTAATATTTATTTTTTCTTTATTATTTATAATCCCTTTAACTTTATTAAATTCTTGATGGGCAATTCAATTTTGATTTTTTTTTTTGTCTTTTATATTTGTTTTTTTTGGTGATTTTAGATTTTTTATTACTAACTTAGGGTTTGGTATGGGGGTTGATTTTTTTTCTTGATTAATAATTTTATTAAGATTCTGGATTTGTTCATTAATAATTATGTCAAGTTTTTCTATTAAGTTTTCTTTTTATTTTTCTGATATTTTTATATTAATTGTTTTAATATTAATATTATCTTTATATATTTCGTTCTCTGTTGTTAATTTATTTAATTTTTATTTATTTTTTGAGTTTAGTTTAATTCCGACTTTAATATTAATTTTAGGATGAGGATATCAACCTGAGCGTGTTAGAGCATCTATGTATTTAATTTTTTATACTGTTACAGCTTCATTACCATTATTGTCTTGTATTTTGTGGATAGAGGGACGTGTTGGTAATCTTTGTTATTATTTATTTTTTGATTTATTTGGTGGGGTTTATTTTTATTTGTCTATAATTTTAGCCTTTTTAATTAAGTTGCCTATATATATATTTCATTTATGGCTTCCTAAAGCTCATGTTGAGGCCCCTATCTCTGGTTCTATAATTTTGGCGGGTGTTTTATTGAAACTAGGAGGTTATGGACTTATTCGTGTTTTTAAATGTATAGTTTTTTATTCTTTAAATTTTAATTTTTATATTATTTTATTATCTTTGTATGGTGGTTTAATGGTTAGATTAATTTGTTTACGTCAGTTAGATTTGAAGATGTTAATTGCTTATTCTTCTGTATCCCATATAAGATTAGTTATTTCTGGTCTTTTTTCTATAAATGTTTGGGGATATTATGGTTCTATTATTATGATGTTAGGACATGGTCTTTGTTCTTCTGGTTTATTTTGTTTATCAAATATTTCTTATGAACGTTTAGGAAGACGTTTATTTATTTTAAATAAGGGTATAATTTCTTATATGCCTAGAATGAGATTGTGATGATTTATATTAAGTGCTTGTAATATATCGGCTCCCCCTAGTCTTAATTTAATTGGTGAAATTAGACTTTTAAATGGTTTAATTAGTTATTCTTATTATACTATGTTTTTTCTTTTTTTTTTGTCATTCTTTAGATGTGCTTATAGATTATATTTATATAGTTTTAGTCAGCATGGTTGTTTTTATTCTGGTTTATATAGAGTTTCTTCTTGTTATTTAATTGAGTTTCATTTAATTTTCCTTCATTGGTTTCCTTTAAATATTATGTTTATGTGTTGTGATTATTATTTATAGCTTATATAGTTTAATTAAAACTTTAATTTGTGGATTTAATGATGTGAAATTTCACTTTAGGCCTTATGTTAAATAATTTTTATATTTCTTCTTTTTTTTTTTTGTTTGGTGGTTTCTTTTTTTTTGTTACAAGTTTATTTTTTTTAAATCAAGATATATCTTTTTTGATTGAGTGGGAAATTTGTTCATTTAATTCTTCTATAATTATTATGGCTGTTATTTTAGATTGAATATCTTTAATTTTTATAAGTTTTGTTTTGATTATTTCTTCTGTAGTTTTATATTATAGTAATGATTATATATATGGTGATGTTAATTTTAATCGTTTTATTATTTTAGTATCTTTATTTGTTTTATCTATAATGTTTTTAATTATTAGTCCTAATTTAATTAGAATTTTATTAGGATGGGATGGTTTAGGCTTGGTTTCTTATTGTTTAGTAATTTATTATCAGAATGTTAAATCTGTTAATGCAGGGTTATTAACGGCTTTAAGTAACCGTGTAGGTGATGTTTTAATTTTATTATCTATTTCTTGAATATTAAATTTTGGGAGTTGAAATTATATTTATTATTATGATTATTTTTTTAATTCTTATAATTATAGCATTATTTGTTTGATGGTAATGGTTGCTGGTATAACTAAGAGTGCTCAGATTCCTTTTTCAGCTTGACTTCCTGCAGCTATAGCTGCTCCTACTCCTGTTTCTGCTTTAGTACATTCTTCTACCTTAGTTACTGCTGGTGTATATTTATTAATTCGTTTTAGTCCAATACTGTTTTCTAGAAAAATAAATTCTATTTTGTTGTTGATTGGTTGTTTAACTATGTTAATATCAGGAATTGTGGCTAATTATGAATTTGATTTGAAGAAAATTATTGCTTTATCTACATTAAGACAGTTAGGTTTAATAGTAGGGATTTTAGGATTTGGTTATCCTTTAATGAGTTTTTTTCATTTATTAACTCATGCTTTATTTAAATCTTTACTTTTTTTATGTGCTGGTTGTTACATTCATAGTTTATTTGATAATCAGGATATTCGTTATATGGGTTCTTTAACTTTATTTATACCTTATACTTCTGCTTGTTTAAATATCGCTAATTTAAGACTTTGTGGATTTCCTTTTTTATCAGGTTTTTATTCTAAGGATTTGATTTTAGAACTTAGCTCATTTGGACTAATTAATTTAATTATTTATTTTTTGTTTTTTTTTTCTACTGGATTAACAACAATATATTCATTTCGTTTACTTTATTATTCATTAATTAAGCCTTTTTCTTTTAGTACTTTATTTAATTTTAATGTTGGTCATGATATAAATGTTGGTATATTTTTTTTATTATTATTTACTGTATTGGGGGGATCTTTATTATCTTGGTTGATTTTTCCTGTACCTATTTGTATTTATTTACCATTTAATTTAAAAATGTTAACTATGGTACTTATTTTGTTAGGTTTATATTTTGGTTATTTACTATCTTTATTACATTTTAATATGAAAAATTTATGTAATTCTTTTTTTATTAATGACTTTATTGGTTTAATGTGATTTATACCTATTATTAGAACTAAATTAATTAGTTATAATATTTTATTAATGGGGGGCTTATATTCATCATTTATGGATTATGGTTGACTAGAATATTATGGTGCTCAAGGTATCTACAATTTTTTTATATATTTTATTAAACATTATTTGAACTTATTTGATTATAATTTTAAGACTTATTTAATAATATTTTCTTTATTTTTTATATTACTATTTTTTATGATTATTTTATATTTAAGTAGTTTATTAGAACTTTGTACTGAAGATACAAAAGAGGATCTTGATCTCTTAAATATTTAAGAATATTTCTATTATTTTTACAGTGAAAATGTAATGTTTTATATAAACTACATAAATAGAAATATTAACGGAATTTAACCGCTATTACTTAAAGTTAGCAGCTTTAGTATATATCTTATATTTCTTTAACTGGAATTATTTTCAGTGATATTATTAACAATAATATGCCTCTTTTTGGCTTCAGTTAATAATAAGGGTATTTTACCATACTTTCAGGTCGAAACTGAGTGCTGTTAGCTTCTTATTAAAGGTAAATTGATTTATCAATACTTTTTGAGTGCAAATCAAATGTTATGTTTAACTACAACCCTAAGTTGCTCATTTTAATATTCCTTGATTTCATTCATAATAGATTCCTATTAATAGGATAATAATGAAAGCTCTAGTTGAAATTCATCAGAATTTGATTCTTGATGTTTTTATAATGGGGATTAATGGGATAATTAATGCAATTTCAACGTCAAAAATAAGGAATAATATTCTAATTAAGAAAAATTGAATTGAAAATGGTAATCGAGCATGTGTTTTAGGATTGAAACCACATTCAAATGGGGATGATTTTTCTCGATCTGAAATTGTTTTTTTTGAAATTGTTATAGATAACACTATTATAATTATAGGTAGAATTAAAGAGATTAAAAAAGTGATGGTTATTATTAAAATAATTTTTCTTGAGAACTCAAACTTTTTGATTGGAAGTCAAATGTACTTATATACTAGAAAAATATCTACCTCATCAGTAAATTGAAATATATAAAAATAATCATACTACATCTACGAAGTGTCAATATCAAGCTGCTGCTTCAAATCCAACATGATGTGATGCTGAGAAATGCTCTAAGATATGTCGTGTTAAGCACGTTGATAAGAATGTTGTCCCAATAATTACGTGAATACCATGGAATCCTGTTGCTATAAAAAATGTTGTTCCGTATACTGAATCTGCAATTGAGAATTGTGCTTCTATATATTCATATGCTTGTAATATGGTAAAATAAATACCTATAATTACTGTTAAGGTAAGTCTTTGTATAGCTTGAGTTTTATTAGATTCTATTAATGAATGGTGACATCATGTTACTGTAATTCCTGATGATAATAGAATAATTGTATTTAATAATGGAATATTTATGGGATTAAAAGGTTCAATTCCTGCTGGTGGTCATATTCTTCCTAATTCTACATTAATCGATAGACTTCTATTAAAAAATGCTCAAAAAAATGATATGAAGAATAATACTTCTGATACAATAAACATAATTATTCCCCATCGTAATCCTGTTGATACATTTTTTGTGTGTTTACCTTGATAGGTTCCCTCTCGTGTGATATCCCGTCACCATTGAATTATTGTTAATAGTAGTACTATTATTCCCATATATATTAATGAAGCATTAGTTGTATGGAATCATTGTGCTAAACCCGCTGTTATTATTATTCCTCCGATTGCTCCTGTTAATGGTCATGGACTATAATCTACTAAATGAAATGGGTGATTTGAATAAGATTTTATCATTAGTTAATTTCTCTTGAATATAGGGTAGTTAATACTGAAAATACATAGGCTTGAATTATGGATACTGCTGATTCTAATACTAATAGTATTATTTGTATTGCAAGCATTCCAATTAATATAATTTCTCTTAATTTATTACCTGTATTTCCTAGTAGTGTTAATAATAGATGTCCTGCAATTATATTAGCAGCTAGTCGAATTGCTAGTGTACCTGGTCGAATTAGAATTCTAATAGTTTCAATACATACTATGAATGGTATTAATATTGCTGGTGTACCAGAAGGAACTATATGTTCAAATATGTGATTGGTTTTATTAATTCAACCAAATAAATTAAATCTTAATCATATTGGTAATGCTAGAGATAATGTTATAACTATATGTCTTGATCTTGTAAAAATATATGGAAATAGCCCTATAACATTATTAATTATAATAATAATAAATAGAGCAATAAATAGCAATGTACTTCCTTTATTTTTGTTATTTAAGATGTTATAAAATTCATAATTTATATTTTTTGTTAAAATTTCTATTAATATATTTGGTCGTGATTTAATTAATCAGAATATTGTTGGTATTAATATAATAAATATTAGGGTTCTTAATCAATTAATTGATAAAGAATTTCTAGTTGAGGGATCAAATCTTGAGAATAGATTTGTTATCATAATCAGAATTTAAAAGTTTTTTTTGTTTCATATTTTTTATTTTTAATGAATGGTGTTTTTAGATTAAAGATAATGATGATTATTATTATTATTGCTATTGAAAAATAAATTATTAGTGGTAATCATATTAAGTTTATTATTTGTGGCATACTTTCATTAGAAGTAATATATACTATATTCTGGTTTAAGAGACCATTGCTTAATTTTCAGCCATCTAATGCAAGAAATACCCAATGGTAATTTTAAATTGACATTTTAAAGTTATTATTATTAACTAATTTCTTAAATTAGATTTTTCAATCATTTAATAAATGATTTAATGTTTACTGCTTCAATTACGATTGGTATAAATCTGTGATTAACTCCGCAAATTTCAGAGCATTGACCAAATAGTAAACCAGGCCATTTAATTAGGAATGAACTTTGGTTAATTCGTCCTGGGGTGGCATCAATTTTTACCCCTAATCTAGGAATTGTTCATGAATGAAGAACATCAGAGGCTGATGTAAGAATACGTACGTTTGTGTTGATTGGAATTACAGTTCGATTATCAACATCTAAAAGACGGAATGAGCCTTGCTTTATACTATCTTCATTAATTATGAATGAATCAAATTCAATTTTTTGAAAATCTGAATATTCATATGATCAGTATCATTGACGACCAATTGATTTAATAGTAATTCTTGTTTCTGCGGAATCATCTATTATGTATAATAAGTGAAGTGATGGAATGGCAATAAAAATTAATACAATTGCTGGTAATGTAGTTCAAATGGTTTCGATAGTATGACCTCTTAATATATATCGTATGGATTTATTATTAAGAATAATTTTAATTATTATAAATCTTACTATTAATGTAATTAATGTAATGATGGACATTGTATGATCATGGAAGAATGAAAGTTGTTCTATTATTGGTGATGATGAATTTTGTAAAGATATATTATTTCATGTAGCCATTTCTAATAAAAGAGATTCTTTATATTTGAATCTTAAGTTCACTGCACTATTCTGCCATATTAGAATGAATTTAGAATAGGAAGTTCAGAGAATCTATGCTCTGCGGGTGGATTATTTTGTAGTCATTCAATTGATGAATTATTATTTGTTCTAAATAGAACTATTTGTGTTTTAATTATTCTTTTTCATATAATAAAAATAAATATTATAATTCTAATTATTGAAATTGTTGATCCCACTCTTGATAATGTATTTCATGATATATAACAATCTGGGTAATCTGAGTAACGTCGAGGTATTCCAGCCAGTCCTAAAAAGTGTTGTGGGAAAAATGTTAAATTTACACCTACAAATATTGATATAAATTGAATTTTTAATAGTTTATTGTTTATGGATAAGCCGGTAATTAAAGGATATCATTGAATGATACCTCCTATAATAGCAAATACTGCTCCTATAGATAATACGTAATGGAAATGTGCTACTACATAATATGTATCATGTAAAATAATATCAATTGATGAATTTGCTAAAATTAATCCTGTTAGTCCGCCAATTGTAAATAGGAAAATAAAACCTATTGCTCAGCATAGTTCTGGTGTTATTTTAAATTTTGTACCATAAAGAGTGGCTAGTCATCTAAATACTTTAATTCCTGTTGGAACAGCAATGATTATAGTAGCTGATGTGAAGTAAGCACGAGTATCTACATCTATTCCTACTGTAAATATATGATGAGCTCATACGATAAATCCTATTAAACCAATTGATATTATTGCGTAAATTATACCAAGAGTTCCAAAAGATTCGTTTTTTCCTCTTTCTTGATTAATAATATGAGAAATTATCCCAAATCCTGGTAGAATTAAAATATAAACTTCAGGATGACCAAAAAATCAAAATAAATGTTGATATAGAATAGGATCTCCACCTCCTGCCGGGTCAAAAAATGAAGTATTAATATTTCGATCAGTTAAAAGTATAGTAATAGCTCCTGCTAAAACAGGCAATGATAATAATAATAAAATTGCAGTAATTATTACGGATCATACAAATAATGGTAATTGATCTATATTTATTTCAGGTGCTTTTATATTAATGGTAGTTGTAATAAAGTTAATAGCTCCTAAGATTGATCTTACACCTGCTAAATGAAGTGAGAAAATGGCTAAATCTACTGCTACTCCTCTATGTGCAATAGGTCCAGCTAGAGGGGGATATACAGTTCAACCAGTACCTACTCCTGAATCTACAATTCTACTTGAAATTAATAAAATTAATGAAGGGGGTAATAATCAAAATCTTATATTATTTATTCGTGGAAATGCTATATCAGGCGCCCCAATTATTAGAGGTACTAACCAATTTCCGAATCCACCAATTATGATTGGTATAACTATAAAGAAAATTATAATGAAGGCATGTGCTGTTACTACAACATTATAGATTTGATCATCATTAATTAGGTGACCAGGAACTCTTAATTCTATTCGAATAATTATTCTAAGAGCTGTTCCTACTAACCCTGCTCATGCTCCGAAGATAAAATATAATGTTCCAATATCTTTATGATTAGTAGAGAATAATCATTTTGTGATTAAATGGCTGATAAATAGCGGTTGATTGTAAGTCATCTTATGGAGTGCTCTCTTTTAATCAGGTTTTATATTCAATTATGATTTTAGATTGCAATTCTAAAGGTGTATAAATTTTGTACTAAGGCCTAAAATTAATATTTTATTTATAACTTTGAAGGTTATTAGTTTATTTAACTTAAGTCCTTATTTTAGGATTATTGGCGATAATATTAAACCTAATGTTGAAATTATATTTATTAATATAAGTAATTTATTTTTGATAAAGAAGTTGTTTTTTAATCATTTATTTTCTTTAAATGATAAAATTCCAGCAGATAGGAATATTTTTATATAGAAATATAAAGTGATTGTTGATGATACAATTAAGGTTACTGAAGTAAAATATATTCTTGTTTGTATGAGTTCTTGCATTAATATTCATTTTGGTAGAAATCCAATAAATGGGGGCATTCCCCCTAAACTTAGAAATGCGATAGCTGAATTTAATTTATCGATTTTGTGGTTATTTTTATTAATAAATATTTCATTAATAAAGTTAATATTATTAGATTTAAATGAAAATGAGATTAATATTGTTAATAAGGAATAAATTATAAAATACAATATCCAATTAGTTATTCTTGTTTGAATACTTGCCAATATTCATCCTATGTGATTAATTGATGAATAAGATAAGATTAATCGTAATGAGATTTGATTTAATCCTAAAATAGCTCCCACGGTTGCTGATATAATGATGATAATAGTTATAAATAATTGATTAACATTAATATATGATATTATAATTATTGGGGCAATTTTTTGTCATGTTATTAGTAATATACAATTTTTTCATTTTAAAAATTCTATTACTTCTGGAAATCAGAAATGTATAGGGGCTGCACCTATTTTTATTAAAATACTTATGGCTATTATTATATAAATAATTTCTTTATGCTGATTAAATAGTCTTATTATTAATGTAATAAATGATGTAATTAATATAATTGATGCTAATGTTTGTGTAATAAAATATTTAATACTTCTATTATTGAATATTGATTGATTAGAAATCAATGGAATAAATCTTAATAAATTAATTTCTAATCCTATTCATACACCTAATCACGATGTTGCTGTAATTGATATTATAGTTCTCATAATTAATATTATATAAAATAAAGTTTTTATAGGTGTTTTTTTCATTAAAAAGAGGAATATTTTACCTTCCATAAATGGGGTATGAACCCAGTAGCTTATTTAGCTTATCTTTTTATATTAAAGTGTAAGATGCACATAAGTTTTTGATACTTAAAGAAACAGTTTAATTCTGTTATATATAACAATGTAGGTAAAGTTTACAAATTTTATCACATCAAGATAACCCTTTAATTTCAGGCTCTACATT